TCACCCTTTCTTAGTATCTTAGTATGGAACGCCTAGGAAAAAGCGGATTGAATCGGAAATATCGACGGATTCTTGCGGAGTCCAAAGAAATATCAAATAAAAAAAATCTACTGTTCGAATTTCATAGCTATCGAATTTGCAATTTGAATATCAGAATAGTGGATATAGTCATGATTCAATGGGTTAGGTCCACTTACTTTTTATTTTGTTGATTTCGAATCTTTACAATAGATTAGATTGGAATAATGGAAAAGAAAAATATTTGGTGATCGAAGAGACGACTTCACATTACTCATTATAATAAACAAGCGTTCAACTTTCTTTTAGCAACTTTCTTTTAGAAGTAGAATTACTATTCTAATTACTATATTCTAACTCATTATAAGGATAACGTATTATCATTAAATTCGAAAGTTTATAATTACATTATTATCCAGTTGGTTACTTTTTTTATTACAAATCAACACAATTTTTATTCCCGTTTCAATATGAATATTACCACTTTACTTTATTTATATTTATGAAAAAGGCCAAAAAGCCCCTTATCGGATTTGAACCGATGACTTACGCCTTACCATGGCGTTACTCTACCACTGAGTTAAAAGGGCAATTGGATTCAATTATTGAAGGCGTCACTAGGCGGATAAGATAGATCTATATCTATCTATATATATATTATAATTATATGCAGTAGACTCATAGCGGCGAGTGTCACCTAGGGGAACGATAATTTTGAGTTACTTAATAAGTAATAAGTATAAGTATCGGTTAACCCGGGTTTATTGATATTGGATTTGATAAATATCAATGAAATGAAGTGTTTCAAGACCGACCCTAATGGAATTGACTTAAATTGATCTGACCCCATCAGAACGGAACGAAACTTATTTGATTGATACATGGATACATGGACCTACCAATTCGACATAGATCCACCAGATTTCACATGTGATAAAGAGATTCTGTTTGTTCCCCGAACCAAAATTTTAGAGAAAAAAAAAAAAAAAAAAAAAAAATTGATAACTTGTTAATCTTAATCCCCGTTCCCAGATTTTCGGATTTCTCATTTGTTAATTTCCCAGCTTAGGGCGATATAGGAATAGTCCGATCTCATCTTACCAAGGAGTGGATAAATGAATGAAAGTTAAGTGGAAGAAATGAAGAAAAAATCTTCTTTTATGTCGGACCAATCACTTCCCAAAAGAGTCCTCTACTTTGCCTATTTTTATTTTTATTATTATTTCTAGCAATTTCTATAATAGATTTCGATTTTAGACTAGAATGGCGATTAGAATGAGCGATTGATGGACGAATCAAAAAATGCTATTGGTATGGGATCAGAAAAGGTGGAAAGATCCTTTACTTTAGAGTTAGTCATCCCATTCCATTATATTGACAATTTCAAAAAACTGTTCATACTAAGTATGATGGCAGTCGGGCAAATATGCCCCCATCGTCTAGCGGTTCAGGACATCTCTCTTTCAAGGAGGCAGCGGGGATTCGACTTCCCCTGGGGGTAGGGTACTACGAAAGGAAGTTGATCGTGGATTATAAATAAGCCTAGACTTTATTCTTCCTGGGTCGATGCCCGAGCGGTTAATGGGGACGGACTGTAAATTCGTTGGCAATATGTCTACGCTGGTTCAAATCCAGCTCGGCCCAATAATTCGCTGATCCACCAGGAAATGATATAACCCCCTTTGTTTTACAGAAATGCCAGATACGAAAGACTCAAGAATAAAAAGAGTCCAATTCTCCGATAGATCCCTACCGCTATTTATTTATTTTGTTTGCTCCATTTATTTGTTCCCATAAATTCTGATCTTGCTAATAATGATCTAGATTCATATCAGGATCATGAAATCGAAAGCATAAAGTCTAATGAAAAGACTAAAGTAACGCAAAAAAAGACTCTTTTTTTTTTTTCATTGGGACATTGAAAAACGAATTATCAATTGATTTGGCAATAACGAAAGGAATCCGTGCCGCTCTCACTAAAGTGTATATCCGTGTGTATATCAATATCTCACTCACGTCTCGGTTCCAACACGTCGATATTTATCTAAATATAAATGAAATTGTTTGAATGAAATCATAAAAATAGGTATTCGGTACATTTTACCGCCCCGGGATTGTAGTTCAATTGGTCAGAGCACCGCCCTGTCAAGGCGGAAGCTGCGGGTTCGAGCCCCGTCAGTCCCGACGGATCCAAATCCAATAAAAAAAAAAACATCAATATATCTCGCCGTTGCTGTTAAACTGGGGCAAAATAAAATGGTAGAATTTCATGCCTACTGCTCTCCTTTGCTCTTTTTTCTTTTTCATTTCTCTTTCTCATCAACCAGTACCGATTGATGAGAAAGAGACATGTGCGAATTGCTACAATTATTGGTAGCATCATATTCAGGATTCCAAGAGCTACCGTAGGGGGTCTGGTTTTTTTGACTGTCCCCCATCTGTGTATGGAATGGAATCGAGTACCATATCGTTCCCGGGAGCGTATACACAACTGAATTTAAGATCGTTACTTTGATAGAATACTTTTAAGATTAAGATTCAAAGTATCTTCTTTTCTGGTTTCTAGTTTGGCTAACTTAAATTACTAGTTTGAATTTGAAAGAATTTATCTCATTCAAATTTCACGCCGAACTTTTGAGGGATACGTTCTAGTACTAATCCAAGGGAGGGGGGATGATATTCTTAATAAAATAAAGATCAAGCAAGGCGCCAACCCCTCCCGAAGAGGGAATGAATAATCTTTTTTAAGCGTATTGCCAAAGAAGAATAAACTCTAAATAAATCTAAATAAAATAGTCAATTTTATGAAATATTCGATTCTTTTCTACTGGGACTCGTCTTTATCACACTTCTTTTTCGTTTTTTTTTTAATGATATAATTTTCTTGAAAAAAAAAAAGAAAATGAAAAGGGGTTTAGAACTTAACCCCTTCCCTTTTTCTTTTTCTATTTCGTTTCGATTGTTTGTTTGGTTTTTTTCTAAACCCTTTGTAAACAAGGAAAGTGTAAAGCGGTTAGGGGGTTGTACAAGTAAGGCGGTCGATTATAGAAAAGACAGACTGGAAAAGACTGGTAAATAAAAAAGTATTAGTATTAAAAAAGTATTAGTATTAAAGTAAAGGAATTCTTTTGATTGAATCAGGAATCAAAGTTTGTATTTGGTGTGTGGATAAAAGAGCTGCCTATGTTATACTATTGAATTCTCGACGATGAATCGACTTGACAGTCAAATATTGTTATTCATGATATTGATCCCATTCGCTATCATCGAAATGTAATTCATCCCATTGAATTTACAAGCGAAAGGGTTATCATCTCTATGGGATTAAATCCCGAGTTATTGCGAAGTAAAAAAAAAACCAAACGATGAGACTATGGAAGTAAATATTCTCGCATTTATTGCTACTACACTGTTCGTTCTAGTTCCTACTGCGTTTTTGCTTATAATATACGTAAAAACGGTCAGTCAAAGTGATTAATTTGAACGAAACTTGACTTCTTAGTTCTTATCAAGGATTTAAGAAAAAAATTTCAATTTCATGTCTTAGTCTTAAATGAAACCAACGGACTAGAATCAGCAGTAGCCTATGAGATTCGATAGTATGGTAGAAAGATTCATATATGAATCTTTCTACCATACTATCTATTTTTATTATTTTTATGTAGAAAGATAGAAACTGAATAGAGATCAATCTACAATATGGATATGGATCCTTATACATGTTAATAGATACATAGTATCTCAATTCTATTTCTTTGCTTCGTCTATTTGTATTTTCTTTTTGTTCATTCCAATCAATCTGAAATAATCGAAAGGCTGCTCTTACGATTTTCAAATTTATTTATTTCTGATTATTTTCAATATGAATCTCGGTATCCATTAAAAAAAGAATCAAATCGATGAAAGAAAAACAAATTTGGGCATATATTACTAAAAGAAAATCAAGTTAATAAAAGAAAATGAAATAGGAAAGAAATAAAGTAATCGTTTTTTTTAGCATTCCGAAGAAGTCGTTGATTGAACGGTTGACAGATGATCCAAGGAGTTCTATTCTATAACTTCTTCCGATTTCAAAAAGGGGTACCCCGGCGATTGTCAACCCTGGAGCCATGATATGAAACGGGTCAATAAAGCATAGCAGAAAGCAAATTTCTAAAATACTCAAATAATAAAAAATAATCAAATCGGTGGTAAGTGCGAAATATGTGACTTGACCAAGGCACAATCTTATTATTATTAACTATTCAAATTAAATCGTGAACCCTTTCTTTTCTCTTTGAACAGTCCAATAAAAAAAAAGGGGGGTCCGGTTTTCCGCGTTCTTCCCCATTGTCCATAGAGAACTCTGGCAAGGGCCGGTTCAGAAAAACCAAATAGAAAATCTAGGAAGACTTCGGTTGGAATAAAATTCCTATGATCTGTATCCCCCTTCCTTTCAAAATAGAAATAGGGGAATTTTGGAAATATCGGTTTGATTTGGATTCTGAAAGAGCATTATTCATATATATTATGAATTGTATTCTATTCATAATAGAATCGAATACAATTACCTCGCCAGAATCCAAGCCAATAGAATTCCGAAATGAAGGTATTTTGATTAATTCAATTTCGAAATTCGAAATGGAATTAAATTACTGAATTTAATTATTCTATTAATTATTTAATAATTAATAGAATTAAAAAGGCTTTGCAGAACGATCTATAAAAAAAGTGATACAGTTTGATTCCCCAACTCAATTAGTAGTATCTCTAGAGTCCACTTCTTCCCCATACTACGAGCGAAAGGGAAAATGTAAAGACTACCATTAAAGCAGCCCAAGCGAGACTTACTATATCCATGTGAATTATGTCCCCTATCTCTATGAATATGAAGAATTTATTCCATTATTGTTTCCTAATAATAGTGGAATCACTGGCGCAGAGTCAAAAAGGGATTCTGGCCCAACGCCCTTGATGAAAGACTCCACTAAATATGAAACGCTCCAATAAATCCACTTAGAACAAGTTCGTATATGATTTCTAGTAGAATCCGGAAAAATGAAACAAAATACACAGTCGCACTTTTCTTTGGAAGTATCAAAGGGAGTGTTACCTAATCTGTAGTAATAATAAGAACTCCTCGTTTTTTTTGTTGCCCTTTATTATCATTTTATTATCATTAAGTAAAAGCCAATTATCCGTCCAATCGAATATTGATTGAATGCCCGTGCATTCAGAGACTCTTATGAGTCTGTATACTGCATACAAAGTATCTCCCGCCCCTTCCATAACGATTAATTCGATTCTCCCTCGGGCTTTTCAATCTAATTCAAGACCCGGTCAGTAGACCCTGCATTAGCAATTAGCAGTGGAAATAAATCGGTAACTCTTGATTTGATATGAAAGCGCTTCTACTACTATAATCTTTCCGTGAATCCTAAATGCAAGGATTAACAGCACTTTAAGTTTAAGGAACAGAAAAAAAAAAAAAGAACAGAAACCCCAGCTATTTCGAATCACGAAAATGTCAAGAGTCGCGTACTTTGCTGGAAAAGATTCGGCGAGTTAGACCAGCCAAGCAGAATAAGGGATTGCGAGTCTTATCGTTTGTTGATCAGGCGACACCCAGATTTGAACTGGGGAAAAAGGATTTGCAGTCCCCCGCCTTACCGCTCGGCCATGCCGCCAAAACGATACAAAATAGATGAAAAAATTCCCCCTTTGCTTGTTTTGTTTGGGGGGGGGTACTCAATGTCTTTTCTTTTTTTTGTGTACGTCCATATAAAATCTCGTTTTTCTTAATTCCTTGCCTAAAAAAAATATGTCCTTTTTTTGGATCGGCTCCGGTTCTTCAATTGATTTTATAGTATCTCACACAACATCTTAATCCCTCTCTTTTCTCTTTCTTTTTTTCTATTGAAAAATGAAAAAAGAAATGTGCATTTTCAGTCACAAAAGCCAAAATTAAGGACAAATTGGAACCATTAACTAGTGACTGTAAATTCGTGACCAACTCTTGGATTTAAATTGAAATTGTAAATTTTGTTTCCTAATGATAGAAGAAAATCAAAATTGATACCTACCTAATCAATATTGGTTTTTTCTATAAAAAAAGCCTTCTCCATTTCAATTATAACAGCAATTATGAGTATATGTAAACCCCAAACATAAATCGTTTCGCGGCTAGCTTATTGGTTATCTTATCTGTGTCTGATGCCTCTCTATAGGGAATTTGCCGAAAATTGTCGTACTGCAATTTAGATTGAAGAGAAAATCGAAATTTTGATAGAGCACGACATGCGCTGTCCCGAAGCGAACTATGCAATAAAGGGGGGCGATGTATATATAGATAGCTATATCGGCACGGGTTTACTAAATACAAGCCGTCTTACGCACTTCAATCCTATTCTAAAAATTCGACTAAAAAAAGAAAAAGGGGGTTCTTCGCAAATCATTTTTTGAACAGTGGAATCCACGAAAAAGGTAAGTGCTAAAAAAATGAGCTTTACGCTGGTATATTGTGTCTGATTCTTATGTCTTTATCTTAGCGAATAGATCAAATCACGACGTTTATTTTTCTGGTATCCTAACGGATTGGAATATCATAATAATGGTATAAATTGAATTATTTTTTTGATTCTATACAAAACTCCGTAAGTCTAAGTGGAATTTATCGCTTCCTTTCCATTTGGATCTGTCTCTTAGAAATTCCAATTTTATTAAGTATAAAATCATCCTTTTTCCCCCGTTCATACGTATTTCATACATTCCATCTATATGGAGTTGGGTAAAATTTCATGCGATTCAGTAAACAGAATCTAAATTCCAGCATTCTGCATCGAATCATATGAATCGATGCAGAATGAGAAACGAATGGGATTTTTTGATAAATGGGAAATTCAAAATGCTCGGAGATGGAAATGCAGGAATGTCTACAATACCTGGGTTGAATCAGATACAATTTGAAGGATTTTGTAGGTTCATTGATCAGGGCTTAACAGAAGAGCTTTATAAGTTTCCAAAAATTGAAGATACAGATCAAGAAATTGAATTTCAATTATTTGTGGAAACATATCAATTGGTAGAACCCTTGCTAAAAGAAAGAGATGCTGTATATGAATCATTCACGTATTCTTCTGAATTATATGTATCCGCAGGATTAATTTGGAAAAGCCGAGGGGACATGCAGGAACAAACTATTTTTATTGGAAACATTCCTCTAATGAATTCTTTGGGAACTTCTATAGTAAACGGAATATACAGAATTGTCATCAATCAAATATTGCAAAGTCCCGGTATCTATTATCGGTCAGAATTGGGCCATAACGGAATTTCGGTCTATACAGGCACCATAATATCTGATTGGGGGGGAAGATTCGAATTAGAGATTGATAGAAAAGCAAGGATATGGGCTCGTGTGAGTAGGAAACAGAAAGTATCTATTCTAGTTCTATCAGCAGCTATGGGTTCGAATCTACGAGAAATTCTAGAGAATATTTGCTA